CAAATTCAAAAATTGGCAAAAATGTTATTTTTTAGCAGATTAAACAAAAGGATTCGCAAATAAAAGTGCTAATGCTACAACCAGTCCATAAATTGTTAAAGCTTCCATAAAAGCCAAACTAAGTAATAAAGTACCTCGTATTTTTCCCTCCGCCTCTGGTTGTCTTGCGATACCTTCGACAGCTTGGCCCGCAGCAGTACCTTGACCAACTCCAGGTCCAATAGAAGCAAGCCCAACGGCCAACCCAGCAGCAATAACGGAAGCGGCAGAAATCAATGGATCCATGATAAATTCCTCGCATCAAAAAAAAGAAATGGTTAATGATACAATCAACCACTAAATTATGATTTAATTATTCCATCGATAGATTGTCATCCAGTCAAAGTAACGTAACTAAGAGTTCAAAATTAAAGTAATGAGATTATTGAATCAGCAGAACTGCTTCGATATCAATTTTGTAGTTTCTATCCACAGAGTTTTGGGAGAATTCATATAACTTTTTTGTTTTTCCATTTCTTTCTTTGTTCCGAATCAATCATTCTTTAAATTCGAACTCTTCCTTCTTTAATTCTTAATTTAATCTCTTTATTCACTTCACAGTTTCAAACGAAAAAACGAAAAGAAAAACTTTTATTGGAATCCCTATCAAAATTCTTGGTAGTCGCGGGACAGATTAAGATTAGATATATCTATTTGCTCATATATAACTAGCCTAATATTACATATACACACCCTTCTTCCATAACGTAAACCAACTCTTTGTATCTTAAATTCAATTTGAATTCTAAAATCATTTTTTTAGAAATATTTATTTTATAAAGAAAAGTTGTTTATTTTACAGTCATTAGACAGATTTCATAGATTATATATTACATATGTTTGTTTATTTTAATCCCACCCTACTAAACCTAAACAACGCACTTTTTTTATGTTTTGTAAACTCTTCTTTTCCTTTTATTTATCGTTATCTAAAATCGGTACAATCAATCTAATCTAAATGATCTAAATGAATGAATTCAGTAGTCTGAATCATTGCATATAAATAGAAGTTTTACGTTCTTCATGTAATTTAGTTTTTTTCTTTTGGTTAATCGTTGAAAACCGACTGAAATGGGAATCACTTTATAGAATCTTTTTTTATTTACAATGTGCGATTAAACAAAAAAATAAATCAAGAATTCTTATTCAGATTATGACTCCGAAGATTGGGTTGAATAAAATGAACAAAACAATCAAGCCAATCTACAACGAATATTCATTGTAAGAAGATATAAATGAATCAAGCAAATTTTAGATTTTAGGAAAAAGATCTTTTAGATCTCTTTCCTTTTTTTGAATTCCAAAATATTACAAATATCGTAATCTATTTCTTTAGATCGTATAGACTTTTTTGTCTATTTATGTATAGAGTTATGTTTACGAAGTAGATTATTGAGCAAGACATGCATTGCCTTGCATTAAATCGAAGAAGACTATTTCGAAACTTAATTAATGATGCCCCTCCATAGATTCACCTATATAAGCCGCAGCTAAAGTTGAAAAAATAAGAGCCTGAATACCGCTTGTAAATAATCCAAGGAACATAACAGGTATAGGAACCACCAAAGGTACTAAAGAAACAAGAACAACAACTACTAATTCATCCGCTAATATATTTCCGAAAAGTCGAAAGCTAAGTGATAAAGGTTTTGTGAAATCTTCTAAAATATTAATGGGTAAAAGGATTGGAGTTGGTTGAATGTATTTACCGAAATAACCCAATCCTTTTTTACTAAGGCCCGCATAAAAATATGCTATTGACGTAAGTAAAGCTAAAGCAACCGTAGTATTTATATCATTCGTAGGTGCGGCTAACTCTCCATGAGGTAACTTTATAATTTTCCAAGGTAAAAGCGCCCCTGACCAATTAGAAACAAAAATAAATAGAAACAGAGTTCCAATAAAAGGAACCCATGGACCATATTCCTCTCCAATCTGAGTTTTGCTCACGTCTCGAATAAATTCAAGGACATATTCGAAGAAATTCTGACCGTCAGTAGGAACGGTTTGTGGATTTCGAACAGCTACAATAGCTGAACCTAATAAAATAGCAATTACAACCCAAGAAGTAATAAGTACTTGGGCATGAACTTGGAAACCCCCAATTTTCCAATAAAAATGCTGGCCTACTTCCACACCGGATATATCATATAATCCTTTAAATATTTTGATGGAACATGATAGAATATTCATATTATCCTCTGAAAGAAAGAAAACTTTTTAAGAAATTATTTTGATTCCACTATACTATCCTTTTTTACTTGTCCGTGCTCGCTTGAATTGTATATTTTGGATTAAGAACTAATCACATAATATCCCCCGCCTTATTCCTTATTTTTTTTATTTCTTTCGTGCGATTCAGAAATAGAATAAATTAAATAGAGTACCAGATTCCATTAATCTATGGAATTCACAAAATAATTTATTTCTATTATTATTAATCAGAGATTTCGTATATAGCTAGAACGACCCTCACAAATTGCAAATACTAATTTGTTAAAAATAAATCGGATTGAAGCTATCGCGTCATCATTCGCTGGAATCGAAATATCCGCGAGATCCGGGTCGCTGTTTGTATCAATTAAACAAATTGTTGGAATTCCCAAAGTGATACATTCGCGAAGAGCCGTATATTCTTCTTGCTGATCAACGATTATTACAATATCAGGTAACCCCGTCATATATTGAATCCCGCCCAAATATGTTTGCAAATGAGATAACTGTCTCTTCAATTGAACCACATCCCCTTTTGGAAGGCGGTTCAGCCTTCCGGTCTTTTGTTCCATTCTCAAGTCCCTGAACTTTTGAAGTCTCTTTTCTGTAGTGGACCAGTTTGTTAAAATACCGCCGAGCCATTTTTTATTAACATAATGACACCGAGCACTTATTGCAGCCCGCGCTACTGAATCAGCCGCTTTCTTTTTTGTACCAACAATTAAGAATTGTTTTCTCATACTTGCTGCATCAAAAACTAAATCACAAGCTTCCGATAAAAAACGAGCAGTTCTAGTAAGATTTGTAATATGAATACCTTTACGCTTCGCCGAGATATAAGGTGCCATTCTCGGATTCCATTTTCTGGTAGCATGACCAAAATGAACTCCTGCTTCCAGCATTTCGTCCAAATTAATGTTCCAATATTTTCTTATCATTTCTCCCCACACTTCCTCTCTTTTTTTTTCAAAGAAAAAAGGGGAGACGAGGTACCCTTAAATAAATAATTGTTCCGATGGAACCTTCTCTTTTCTCGGAGTTGGGCCTTGATACACGATCCAAGCGATTAATTTCTTTGCTATTTTTTATTACTATTAACAAATTACATATAAATGTAACAAATCACAGGACCCCAAAAAATTCAAAGTACTGATCTTAGAAATCATTCAATCCTATAAACGCTTGTTCTGATGTATCATAGAAATTTTTCGAAATGCAAAAATCAAATAACTTTCTGTGGTGGAATAAAATATCTCTTATTTCCCCTTCGAATAAATTGTTTTTTTGTTTTTTTAAAGAAATGTTCTTACGTTGCTTTGAGCGGTGCACTAATCCTCTGAATCCGGTACCAACGGGTATCATACCACCGAGAACAACGTTTTCTTTCAGACCTTTCAACCAATCAATACGACTGCGGAGAGCTGCTTTTGATAAAACGCGAGCAGTTTCCTGAAAACTCGCCTCGGCTATGAAACTTTGAGTATTCAGCGAGGCTCTCGTTATTCCCAAGAATATGGCTCGGTAACAGATCGCTTCTTCCAAAGCGCGTCCCGTCCGTTCCGCTCGCAACAATCCTATTTGTTCCCCGGGTGAAAAAACATTAGACATTCCATCTTCTGAAACCAAGACTTTTGATGTTATTTGACGTACAATAATTTCGATATGCCTATTATGGATTTGCACCCCCTGGGATCGATAAACCTTTTGAATTTTATTAACCAAAGAGATACGACTTTGCACTATAGTTAGCTCAGCACCGATTAAGAATCTCCAAGGAATTCCAAGAATTCTTGTTATACACCCGTTCCAACCCGCAACTCTCTTTTCTAGGTTTATCGATATTGAATCAATTGAGCGCACTTCTAATACTTGTTCCACTTTTGGAAGACCCTGCGTTATATCACCAGATCTCGATTTTTCATATATAAATGTAACTAACGTATCTCCTTTATAAAGGATTTCTCCATAATGACCATGAACAGTTGCTCCTGTAGTGGCCAAATAAGGCTTAGCCAATCTTAGTCCTATAGAGTCGACGTGAACAATTATAACTTGACCTGATTTTAGGTGTGGTCCATTTTTGGCTATACATACATTTTCACAAATAAACTGTCCCAGATTAATTATTGTGAATGTTTCTTCACAATAATTAGAATGATAATTCTGATGGAGAAAATACCAATTTAATTTTAATGGATGAGAAACGCTGTTATTGCATGGGTCCAGATTAACCATTCTCTGTTTCTCATCCATTAAATAATATTTAAATATTCGAAAAATCCGTTTGCAATTGTCAAGTTTCAAATATTTAGTTACCGAAATCTGATTATGCGTTAGTACATGGTAAAATGAATAAAAATTCGCGATTTGAAGGGCTGTTCCTAAAGGGCCCAAGGAATTCCTAATTGTAATTGTAGGATCTCTTTTAGTTAATTCGTTTATTCCATTGTGATATTTTATCTCGTTTAATAGATCTATTCCAAAACAATTAGATGATGACAAAATTCCCAAAGATTGACATTCCTTTTTTCTATTTCTACTCAATAACGTACTAAAAGTTCCTTGATTTTTTTTAAGTGATTGTTGAATCCGTGCCTTGGAATAAAGGAAATAAAATGGATTAATGTTAGTGTGATCTAACCCATTATCAGAGATCGATTCTGAACTTGAGGGACCATTCCTTTTTCGGCTGATATAGAAAAAATGGGATTTCACTAAGTCGATTCTTAGGAAATCACGAATTAGGC